AGCAGGACCGTACCCCTCGAATCGGACAAAACAAAGGGGTACGGTCCTGCTGAGTTCTTACTTTTATAGCTATAGCGAAGCTTTGATTCATTCCATAACCTAAAAGCGGGAAAATTACCTAGTCAACATAATAAAAAAATATTATTACTTGTAAAAATGACAAAACGAATCCCTTGCTTAATGTTTAAATACTATATTCCTTTGTTTCTGGTGATGTTTTTGAAGAATGGAATCCGTTAATAAATTCAGAGTCTCTCTCTGTTGTTACTACATAATATTTATTAACTTAACTCTAACGAAACAAAAAAAAAAGAATTCATCGATTTTCTGGATGATCAAAATATTATATATATATGGATTTCTACAGATGAGACATCCTACAAATCATTTATTTATCTATGAACCTTACTCTATAAAAAAAATAAAATTTAAACTGTGATGAGATAATAGGATTTAGATATGTGTAAAAATTCAATTGACTTTTCAATTTCAACCGGGACATCAAAAAAGAATTTGGTTGCATTTTTCTTACTAAATTTATTAAGTCAATTGAATAATTGAAGGAATTCCATTTGCTCAATGAATTATTACCAACTATCCACCCCTTTTTGTTTGTTCACTACTTCTTATAAATCTAAAAAAAGAAGTTCTGATAGACCCCCCAAAAAAAGTAATCTTATCTTTGACGAACAGGATAAAGAATCATTATTATCTCGTATCTCGACACAAGAAAAGGCAAATCCCCTTTCTTGTGTCGAATAGAAGAATGGAAAGACTAATAATACCTCCTAGAAATATTTGTATCTTTTATTTATCTTTTGCTTTGTATTCTCCTCCTTTGTATTGTACTATTATCCATTACTAGTACTATGGATGGTCTATTATATAGAAGTCATAAATTTTAGACATCTCTCAAAGCAAAAACAGTATAAACAAAACAAACAAAGGACTTTTTTTTTGATCATACTACATACATAATAGTATGATCAAAAAAAATGGGCCTTTCCTTTTTACCAACTTGTATTATTGTATTAAGGAATCCCTGTATCTAAAAATTCATTTCGTACAATTGAACCTTTTCAAACTGTTTCTTTTTAAGAACCAAAAAGATTTGTGCTAGAATAATAGATGCGAAGAAGAGCAAAAGACCTTGAACACGTAACGGGTCTTGAAGCACTATCTCGGCATCTCCCTGACCAAACCCCCCTACATTAGGATTACTTGTTAATAGTTGATCAAGCTTGATAGACTCACCCTCTGAAACAAGAAGTTCCGGTCCTGGAGGTATAATATCAACCACTTGATGTCCATCCGATGGATCAGTTATGGTTATTTCATATCCGCCCTTTTCTTTACGTACTATTTTGCTTACTATACCTGCGGATGTGGCATTATAGACAGTGTTGTTACTCTTGCTCCCATCGGGATAAATCTGACCCCTTCCCCTGTTTCCGCCTACATATATGGGATATTTTAAGAAGTGAACGTCCTTCCTCGTAGCAGGGTCGGGAGAAAGAATAGGAAAGACGATTTCCCTATATTTCTGACCAGAAACAGGACCTACCACAAGAATATTTTTTTTAGTGGGACGATAACTCTGAAAAGAAAGATTGCCTATCTTTTCTTTCATCTCGGGAGAAATACGATCGGGAGGGGCTAATTCAAATCCCTCGGGTAAAATAAGAACAGCCCCCACATTCAAACCCCCCTTCTTGCCATTAGCAAGAACTTGTTTCAGTTGCGTATCATAAGGGATTCTAACAACTGCTTCAAATACAGTATCAGGAAGCACAGATTGCGGAACCTCAATATCCACGGGCTTATTAGCTAAATGGCAATTAGCACACACAATTCGTCCAGTTGCTTCTCGTGGATTTTCATAACCCTGCTGCGCAAAAATAGGATATGCATTTGAAATAGGTGTCTGAGTTATTACATATATCACGATCGATACAGAAATAAATCGAGTCATCCGCTCCTTTACCCAAGAAAAAGTATTTCTATTTTGCATGGTCCAATCATCGATCCCCCAATTTCTACAATAAATTAGGTAGGTAGCTAGTATAGTTCCCTATCCACAAGTCTGTTGTCATTGTACTGGAATAATTGTACTGGAATGTAGGACGAATACCTTGAATAAACAGGTAGAGGTATAAAGAAAGAGTAAGTCAAATTTAAATTTCGTTATGCACGAAGAAAGATTCTTTCTGATTTGATTGATATCAAGAGATCAAATATTCTCATTCATTCATTGAATGATAAATAACTACAAGTGAAGGAGATACACGATTTAAATAATGGAAAATCAAATATTTCACAATTGTATCTAGAATGACTGGAAAAGTGGAAACAAGACCAGATATAATTTGATCGTTATGTGTCAATCCAAAATCGTTGTAGACCGAACCAATCATTAGTTCCCAACCATGTGGAGAGTGGAATCCGATCCATAAATCAGTGACTAAAAGAATAGAAAAGGCTTTTATTGTGTCACTTAAGTTATATAAGAATTCCTGAACCCAAGAATTAAGAATGACAAGTTTTTCATTACTCAGAATAAAATAACTACTTAGAATAGCGAAACAGATTATATTTGTCGATAAATGCAAAATGCTATGTAAATTATATTCATTATGTATTTTGACCAATTGTATTGTTTCTTTGTGGATTCCTATACGAAGCTTTTGTAGATGTGTCTCGGGGTACTCCTTTATCATTTCATCCAACAGAAATAGTTGTTCTAATTCTATGAATTTTTCTAGAACGTTCTTTTCTTGAATATCATTCAAGAAAGTTTCGGATTGCCTGGTATTCCACCAATCATTAACCCAAGGTTCCAGACATTTATTAAATGAGAGAGAGACCCACCAGGGTAAAAATACTATAGATGCAAGATATGGAAGGAAAATCAACGCTTTCTTTTTTTTTTCACTTTTATTTTTTTTTTTGAATTGTTAATAAACCTGCTTCATTTTATTTGTGAATTTTATCTTATTTGATATTTCTCTGAAGCATGAGTTCTATAACAAGGTGTGGAACCTATGGATCTATTCTCAATTTTTGTATAATTATTCAGTTCTTTATTTAGTCCTTGATCTAACTAAATTTAATCTTGGGTCTAAATTAAATATGGAAATAGAATAAAGATAGAGTCTGTTTTGGATGAAAAAAAAAAATAAGCAAATATTCAGATATTTCAATTGAACAAATTAGAACCAATTGTATTGCATCCTTATTTGTTCTTTTTGATGAATGCTCAAAAACCACTTGAAGAATATTATTCAAATTTCAAGACGAAAAAACTCCACCGTGGACCAAGTCATTATTTCGAAATGCCCGGTTTGGGTATATGTAATGAATCCATACTTATTATACTTGTTACTACTTATTATACTTGTTACTAGTATGAAAGAAAGAATTGAGTTGAACTCCAGCATACACGTAAAAAATTTTTGGCAGACGAAAAATGACTTTTTATTATAGTTTAGTCGTTTTATTCCATATACGTCCCCCTGTTTTTGCTTTATTCTAAGGGTCACCGCCACATCAACAGAACAAAGAAATAGAATCTAGGATGTTCTACTCAAATGAGCATTCTGAAGAAACTTCAGTTGTTCAGTTGTATTAAAAAAAGAAAAAAAAAAAAGGATTACCGAATTCCTTCCCTCATGCCGAGAAAGTATTTATTCCTCGTTTAATTTCAAAATACTTCAATTGGTACGCGCAAGAAATAGGCTAATTCCGCAGCTTTTTGTTCAATTTCTCGTGGAGTTAAATTCTCATCAGTACGAGTCAAGGGAATAGTTCCCTGGCCCCTGACTTCCATATAAAGGACATGGCGAGTATAAAGGCCCTCTTTAACCTCCATTCTGATTGACTGAATATCGCTCATAAGGAAGCGAAGGAAGATACGACGATTTTTTCCAGGAAATCCCCAACGAAAAATACACACTATTCCTTCTTTTCTATCGAATCGATCATAACCACTACCTACATTCCACAAAATTGTGCCCCACAAATAGGAACTAATGAATATACCCGCAATTCCATAGAAAGACATCACAATCCCTTGTGGAAAAAAAGATATTTGCTGATATGGAAATACGGATATCAGATCCCTACCAAGATAACTGGAAGTTCCAACGATTAAGAATCCCAGTGAACCTAAAAAAAGGATACAGGCCCAGAAAAAATTACTTATTTTTCGAGACCCCGTTATAAGTTCTATACATATATGTTCTGATCGCCAGTTCATACTATACTAGATCCAATTGCATTCGATTGGAATTGGGAGAATAAACCAAATGAATTTGACTTTTCTTTTCTTGCTCCCGAGCCCGAGGTAACTCTCATCAACTAGCACTTAATGTGAACATTAGAAGTAATTGGTTAGATACATTGACTTTCCACTTTAAATATTTGATGATCCGCTTTTACCAGAGCTATACCTACATATACATGCATTTATACAGATATAATGTATATGCATGCAAAACGGCTCTTCCTTTCATTTGTATTCGCAAGGAGTCACATATCGTACCACATTCCACTAAAAAAATGGATACCTAAATAATGATCCAGTGTTGATTGAAATAACTTGATGCGGTTTGGTCCCATACATCGCAGCTAGACAATCTTATTTTTTTGGACATAAAGAAATAAAGAAGCCATTGCAATTGCCGGAAATACTAGGCCTACTAAAGGCACAAAAATAGAGGGTAAGTTGAAATCTGTCATAGAATGGGTGCCTCAATTTAATATTTGAACCTCTTATAAAGATATCTTATGATAAGTAGTCTATCTATTATAATATAAATAATATTAAGTAGTTAATAAATGCAAAATAATATTAAGTGCAAGAAACGTAAAACTACATTACATTAAGTGGACCCATTTTATTTATCTTTCTACACGAATATGTATGATAATTCCATTTAATAAACTTTTTCTTATCCTGTTTTCATTCTTATCTTCTTTCTAAAACTAAAATAATAAGAAGTTTTTATGAGTTCGCGACTCTAACTAATCCGATACAAGAGGGATTCATCGTAAAAGTCAAAAAATGGATTTTCGGAAGATATAGAGATTACTTCTGTTACTACATGGATATTTCTATATTATGGATATTTCTATATTTATTCTATATTTATTAGACATTCATTAATATATTTACATTAAATTATATTATAACTATACATCAAGCAGAATTTATGTGACCAAACGTCATTTTTATCGGTTTTTTGTCACGATGATGAATTATTTATTGCTCACTACAAATAACTGAATCTAGTGCTGTACTTTCGTTTTTAAAATTTTTAGTCAAGGGAAGGAAACCGTGGAGCTGAAATAACTCACCCAGAACACCTTTTAAAAGATTACGTGGTACGATTGGATCGACTAAGCCCTTATAGAATGAATACTCAGCCTCTTGTGAACCTTCGGGTACTGTCTCATTCAATATTTGTTCAATTACTCTTTTACCCGCAAATGCAATGTAGGCCTTAGGTTCAGCAATAATGATATCTCCCAACATACCAAAACTAGCTGTAACTCCACCAGTTGTAGGAGATGTAAGAATTGATACATAGAATAACTTTTTATTTAATTGATAATTATATAAAGCAGAAGATATTTTAGCCATTTGCATCAAGCTCAAACTTCCTTCTTGCATGCGTGCTCCTCCAGAAGCACATACAATAATAACAGGTAGAGATTGATTAGTAGCATATTCGATCAAACGGGTGATTTTCTCACCGACTACAGATCCCATACTTCCTCCCATGAACTGAAAATCCATGACCCCAATTGCTATGGGAATACCATTTAGTTGACCTATGCCTGTTTGAACAGCGTCAGTTAAACCTGTCTTTCTTTGATAAGAATCAATATGATCTCCATAAGGTTCCTCTTCTGCCTCTTCTGCCTCTTCTGCCTCTTTTGCCTCTTTTGCCTCTTTTAAACAAGATTCCATTTCCTCTTCTATCTTTTTTATATAAGATTCAATTGCCTTTTTTGCCTCTTCTGGATGAAATTCAACGGGTGTCCTTTCTAAATAAAATTCAATATGATATCCATCAGGTTCCTCTTCTGCCTCTTCTGAATGAAATTCAATATGATATCCATCAGGTTCCTCTTCTGCCTCTTCTGAATGAAATTCAATATGATCTCCATAAGGTTCCTCTTCTGCCTCTTCTGAATGAAATTCAATAGGATCTCCATAAGGATAAGGTTCCTCTTCTGCCTCTTCTGAATAAAATTCAATATGATATTCAATGGGTACCTCTTCTACCTCTTCTGCCTCTTCTGCCTCTTTTGCCTCTTTTAAACAAGATTCCATTTCCTCTTCTATCTTTTTTAAATAAGATTCAATTGCCTTTTTTGCCTCTTCTGGATGAAATTCAACGGGTGTCCTTTCTACCTCTTCTGAATGAAATTCAATGGGTGCCTCTTCTACCTCTTCTGAATGAAATTCAATGGGTGCCTCTTCTACCTCTTCTGAATGAAATTCCATTGCCTCTTCTATCTTTTTTAAATAAGATTCAACTGCCTCTTCTATCTTGTTTAAATAATATTTTTTTTCCTCTTCTGAATGAAATTCAATGGGTGCCTCTTCTACCTCTTCTGAATGAAATTCAATGGGTGCCTCTTCTACCTCTTCTAAATAAAAATCAAGGAGTGCCTCTTCTGAATAAAATTCAATGGGGTCCGTCGAGACCATACTCTCATCCAGAGGATCCCAAGTACCCGGGTCAATCAAAAGTTCGATTCTCTCTGAACTACTCATTTTCAAATGATATCCACAATATTCACAAATATTCAGTTTTGACTTCAAAAATTTTTTGTAATTTAGTACATAACAATTTTCGCACATAACCCATAAATGTTTGTATTTTTGGGTTCTATCTAAATCATTAGATCTTTCACTATCACTTATACTTTCACTATCACTTATACTTTCACTATCACTTATACTTTCACTATCACTTATACTTTCATTATTTATATCTAAATCATTAGATCTTTCACTATCACTTATACTTTCACTATCACTTATACTTTCACTATCACTCCAACTGGAAACGTTTTTATCCATATCATTTATAACAGGGTCTTCACTTCCACTGCTATATCTAATAGGACCAAGACTATCCATCGATTTACTTAGCCTATACTTGTGTTCTAACTCCTCGTTATAGAACATCGAATTGAACCGCCACTTTTCCATAGAGTCTTCCCGCGCCTTATTTGAAAATATAATAGATGAATAGTCATTTGATGAATAATTATTTAACTATTTGATTTCGTATCAGAATTAAGCATATGGATCCAGCCGTTTCGTTTGGATCGTTAACTAATACGAATGAGTATTGAAAGAAATAATTATCTTTTGTGTTGTGGGGATCCGGGGTATCATTTCAATATATATTATTATTATGTATTTATTATTATGTATGATTTATATGATTTATGATTTAAATGATGGAATCTTTTCCTCAATTA